CAGCCGGCGTATTTTTTTGAAACGAGGTCCTCGGTAACGAGACATATAAAGGCTCCTTTTTGATTCACTTTCATTTGACAAAAAGATATAAATTCAGACTGAACTAAAGGATTAGCAAAGCAAAACTCAATTTACTAAAGTCCTACAAAACATAATCAAATAAATTTTATCAATATTCGGATTTTTTGTATATATAGGAAATTCAAGCGAAGGTTACGTTTTCCAATTTCTTCTGTAGAGATCTAATAGTTCTAGTAAACTTTTTTCTTCATAGCTATAACTGCAAGTTACCATGACATAATAGATAGGTGACCCGACATTTAGAGAAAGCGAGAGTAGAGATTTTCAATCATGGAAAGAAAGAGATTGATAAAGAAAAAGAGCCGGCTATCGGAATCGAACCGATGACCATCGCATTACAAATGCGATGCTCTAACCTCTGAGCTAAGCGGGCGGATATAAGAGCAATAGTGTATAGGAATATAGGAAACTATTGGATCTTAGCTATTACCTAGTGATTCTTCTTAGAAAATAGAAAAGAAAACTATTTAGATATAGAATTTAGATATAGATAAATTAGATATCTAAATAGAAATAGAAATCCAATTCCATATTCATATATATATATATATATGAATATAAAAATAAAATATATAAAATATCAATATATCAATGAAATTAGAATCTGAAATGAAAAAAAGAATGAGATATCTAAATAGAAATAGAAATCCAATTCCATATTCATATATATATATATATATGAATATAAAAATAAAATATATAAAATATCAATATATCAATGAAATTAGAATCTGAAATGAAAAAAAGAATGAATATTGACCGTTCCACTATTACAAACTGCAGTGTAAAAATGAAGGAGGAGGAAAGACATATATATATGTGGGATATATCTATCCATATTGAATTGCGGATACATCAATGATAGAATCATTTTGTATTGAAACAAATAGGAGAGATGAAATGATAGAATATAGAATAGAGGGTGGGTAAAAAAAGAAAATAGAAGATAGAAGCATACACTTTTTCAATATAGGAATCATTACCTAATGAATTCAATAGTTCCAAGATAAATGAAAGAGGTGGGTGGAATTACAACTGGATCCTTGTCTCAAAGGAAAGGGGGATATGGCGAAATTGGTAGACGCTACGGACTTGATTGGATTGAGCCTTGGTATGGAAACCTGCTAAGTGATAACTTCCAAATTCAGAGAAACCCTGGAACTAAAAATGGGCAATCCTGAGCCAAATCTTTGTTTTGAGAGAAAAACGATGGAAAATGAGAAGAAAAAGGGATAGGTGCAGAGACTCGATGGAAGCTGTTCTAACGATGAATGAAATTGAATATGTTACGTTAGTAGCTAAAATCCTTCTATCGAAATGACAGAAAGGATAACCTTATATATCTAATACGTACGTATACATACTGACATAGCAAACGATTAATCACAACCAAAATCTTATATCGAATCCTATTCTGTATCTCTATATATGAATATGAGAATAGAAATCTTCTATTTCTTTCTATTAGATATTAGTTAATATATTTATGAAGATTTCTATTTCTAATTATTCTTAGGATTTTGAATTCTAGAAATTATAGAATAATATTTCTCTATTCTTTATTTCTTTCTTATTTATATTTTTATTTCTTTCTTATTTATATTACTATATTACTATTAAAATAATTAAGATAAGTAATAGTATGAGATAAGGATCTATAGAAACCCTCTATTTCTATTCTCTATTAATTAGAATGATAGAGATCAAAAAGTATATGAAAAATTGAAGAGTTATTGTGAATCAATTCCTATTGAAGTTGACAAAAGAATCAAATTCAAATATTCAGTGATCAAATGATTCATTCCAGAATTTGATAGATCTTTTGAAGATTAATCGGACGAGAATAAAGAGAGAGTCCCATTTTACATGTCAATACCGACAATAATGAAATTTATAGTAAGAGGAAAATCCGTCGAATTTTTAAATCGTGAGGGTTCGAGTCCCTCTATCCCCAATAAAAAGCCCATTTTACTTCCTCGCTCTTTATTTATCCTCATCCTCTTTCTTTTTTTTCATCGGCGGCTCAGTTTAAACAAAATGAAATATCTTTCTCATTTCATTCACTCTGTTCTTTCACAAATGGATCCGAATATAAATCCTCGTATCTTATTCCAATCCAATCTCATTTGTTCTGTATAATACGCTATGAACATATATGTTCAAGGAATCTCCGTTATTGAATCATTCATAGTCCATATCTTTTTCCTTTCATTTACAAAGAAAGTCTTCTTTTTGAAGATCTAAAAGATTCAGGGGCTAGGGCCAATTTGTTAAGATTTTATTTTTGAGTTATTTTCATTGACATAGATATAAGTACTCTGCTAGGATGATGCACAGGAAATGGTCGGGATAGCTCAGTTGGTAGAGCAGAGGACTGAAAATCCTCGTGTCACCAGTTCAAATCTGGTTCCTGACACGTGAATAATGTATCGGATAGATATTCATACTCATACAAATGAAATTAATTCATTGATACGGATCGGGATAGATATTCTTTACTTTCTTTTTCATTTGTATTTTTTTCCTCTCTGTTCATACTTTTATTATTCCAAAAGTATGTGAAATTTTCGTATATATCTCAAATCTAATAGCTAAAAAGAACTAAAAAAAATTAGCTAAAAGGATTCAATAAAAGAGTGGAAGGATAGGAATATAAAGGATGTATTTCAGACACAGTACAAATAAACTCCGATTCTTCTCATTTTGTATTTCTTCATTTCGTTTCTTCTGTCTTTTCTTTCAAATTTCAATATATTTTTTGTCATTTCAGACACAGTACAAATAAACTCCGATTCTTCTCATTTTGTATTTCTTCATTTCGTTTCTTCTGTCTTTTCTTTCAAATTTCATATTTTTTTGTCACTGCAGAATTCTTTTGAGTCATCCTATTGTTTCTGCTCATACGAAATGTATATTCTATGATATCTTCCCAATTGGGGAATAGCAAAGAGAGCCTCTTTTTCTTTTTTTAGTTTAAGTTTAGCCCCTCCACAATAAGAATGAAAGTAAAGTCGCTCTTTTTCATCTAGAAGGGGAATGCCAAGATGCTCATTGAATGATAAAAAACTCTTTTTTACTTATACGACATCGGAATAGCAAAGAGAGCCTCTTTTTCTTTTTTTAGTTTAAGTTTAGCCCCTCCACAATAAGAATGAAAGTAAAGTCGCTCTTTTTCATCTAGAAGGGGAATGCCAAGATGCTCATTGAATGATAAAAAACTCTTTTTTACTTATACGACACGACTCCAGATTTCATTTCAATTTCAATCAATGAGCATCTTGAATTTCATAGAAATCGGGCGTAATATAGTCTTTACGTAAAGGCCAGCCTATCCAACTTTCAGGCATCAAGATACGTTTAAGGCGAGGATGATTCTCATAATAAATTCCCAACATATCATAAGATTCCCGTTCCTGAAAATCAGCACTTTTCCAAATCCAGAAAACTGACGGGGTTTGAGGATTACTCCTGGGAGCAAATACTTTTATGCATACCTCTTCTGGTTTATCTATGCCATACCGTATTTTCGTAAGGTGATACACACTAGCTAAAAATCCGCCTGGTGCTACATCATAGGCACACTGGGAGCGTAAATAATTGTAACCATATACATATGAAATGACAGCAATGGAATCCCAATCCTCGGTTTTTATTTGTAAAGTCTCTATTCCTCGGCAATCAAAGCCTAAAGATCTATGAATTAGCTCATGCTTGACTAGCCAATCAGATAAATGAACCTGCATCTTCTTCATCTCTCCCACATTTTTATTTGTATGAATATTTCACATTGACAATGAAATCTTTAATGATTTACCCGCTGTTTCTTATTCTGCACAAAGGAACTATGTCTGATTCACTAATTCGTAGGAAGATACTGACCTTTTGGATTTGAAATCTTTTTCAAATCCAAAAGGTATCTATGAAGTAGATGGTGATTTATAGAGTAATCCTTGATCATAATTTCCAGTATGAGTACTGCGTCGAAAGTAAAACTTGTGATTAGTAGTAAAACATCGATTCTCCTGTTGATACACAGTTCTATCTTCAAAGATTTTTCGGGATATTTTCTTACGAAGTTTCGTTATAGCATCTATGAATATGCCTCTTTCTTCTATTTCATATTGATCTTATATCTTATAAATTCTTAGAAATAGAAAGTAAAAGTAAAGAATCCCTTATCTTATATTAGATATTATCTTAATTATCTTATAGTAAATAAGATATTAAAGAAATTACAAATGAGATCTTCAATGAAGATTTTAAATTCAATTAAAAACAATTAAAAAAAATAAGAAAAAGATCATAAAAAATATCATATGTAATTCATTCATGAAAGTGGATGAAGAGAGATGGATATTTGATCTAAGATTTGACAAATACCGATTGGTTCCGTTGGAATGAATTATTGTGTTTATTTTATTGTTCCTACTACTACTCAAATCTCTATACAAAACAAAAATGGAATGTATTAGGGCTATACGGACTCGAACCGTAGACCTTCTCGGTAAAACAGAGAAAACTTATTATTATCGAAATGATTCAAACTGTTTCAAAGACCCAACATGCATTTTGTTGCATTGGGCTTTTTCATCAACTGATGTAAAGATCAGTTAGTCCACCATATTTTGTCTTTAGAGGAAGATAAGAAGATAATGAGATGGCTCCATGTGCTCTGATTCATTATTTGTATCCTGATCTAGGAGCAATACCAAAGTGTTTCAAAGAAGGGTGGCCCTTATTTAGGTCTGCCTTCGGCCTAGATCAACCTAAGTGAAATGCAGTCTCTATCGCTCCGCTGCAAGAGTCAAATATGAGACTTCATACACCTCAAAGCTCATAGGACGAAAAGAGGTTCTTTTGAGATCCTTATACTCATTATGCCTGGCATTGAATGGACTGGGCATTTACCTTACAATGGCAGGTTCTATTTGATTTGGCACCGGAATTCGCACCTGAACCGGATCAAACCAAATCTGTCAGGCTATGTTTCTCTTGTTCTCTCGAATCTACGGAGTAAGACATCGACTTCTCAAAAAGATCAATTATGGTCATTACATAAAAGGCTTCCTTGAAAAACATTGGCGCACGTGTAAACGAGGTGCTCTACCTAACTGAGCTATAGCCCTTGTCATAAACATTTTAACATAGAGACAATTTCTTGTCAAGAAGTCAAGAAGGGTATCCCATAATCCCACATGATAACTCTCTGATCCATTTATGTTTACTGGTAAAAGATTTATATTGCTTAGAAAACATATTTTACCTATAATCCATCGAAGCGATGGAGACCCTTTTTGTGGTGATAAATGACCTACTTAACCCAGTGGTTAGAGTATTGCTTTCATACGGCGGGAGTCATTGGTTCAAATCCAATAGTAGGTAGAACTTATTAGATACCGGATTCCATGGTATCTAATAAGTTTTTCTACCCATCCTCTTTCTATCATCAGATTAATCTCAAATTAGACTTCATTGTGTTCAATTTGTGGAATCAAGATATAGTGTGTAGTGTATAATAAAGAACTCTTTTTATTTTGATTGAATGTATTGACTACTAATAGGAAATCACTTTGACAGCTTCTACTCGTGTCCTAGCTCGTCTGAGAGCTAGATTTGCCTCAATTGCTTGTCTCTTACCCTCAGCTCTACTCAAGTTAGCTTCAGCTATTTCAAGAGTTTGTTGAGCTTCTTGTGGATCAATGTCAGTACTAATTTCCGCACCATTTCCTAAAATGGTGATCTCATTATTACTTATTCTAGCAAAACCGCCCATAAGAGCCACCGTTAACCATCGGTCGTTTAGCCGTATTCTCAAAAGACCTATATCTACAGCCGTGGCAATGGGGGCATGGTTTGGTAATACCCCAATCTGTCCACTATTAGTAGATAAAATAATCTCTTTCACTTCGGAATCCCAAATCATTCGATTAGGAGTCAGTACACAAAGATTTAAGGTCATTTCTTCAATTTACTCTCCTCTTCTAAGTTCATAGCTTTTGTGGTAGCTTCGTCGATGTTACCCACCAAATAAAAGGCCTGCTCGGGAAGACCGTCTAATTCTCCGGAAAGGATGAATTGAAACCCCCGAATTGTTTCTGCGAGACCAACATATTTCCCTGGAGAACCAGTAAAGACTTCTGCCACAAAGAAGGGTTGTGATAAGAAACGCTCAATCTTGCGTGCTCTTGCTACAGTTAAACGATCTTCTTCGGATAATTCGTCTAACCCAAGGATAGCTATAATGTCCTGAAGTTCTTTGTAACGTTGTGAAGTTTGTTTAACCCTTTGCGCAGTTTCATAATGTTCCTCGCCAACGATCCTAGGTTGTAACATAGTTGACGTTGAATCCAAAGGATCTACTGCTGGATAAATACCTTTGGCAGATAATCCTCTTGATAATACGGTAGTAGCATCTAAATGTGCAAATGTCGTGGCAGGAGCTGGGTCGGTCAAATCATCCGCAGGTACATAAACTGCTTGGATCGATGTTATGGATCCTTCCTTGGTAGAAGTAATTCTTTCTTGCAAAGAACCCATTTCCGTACTAAGGGTAGGTTGATAACCCACTGCAGAAGGCATTCTACCTAATAAGGCAGAGACTTCGGACCCTGCTTGAACGAAACGAAATATATTGTCGATGAATAGAAGTACGTCTTGCTCATTAACATCCCGAAAATATTCCGCCATGGTTAGGGCAGTCAAGCCAACTCTCATACGAGCTCCTGGCGGTTCATTCATTTGACCATAGACTAGAGCCACTTTTGATTCTGCAATATTTTTTTCATTAATCACCCCGGATTCTTTCATTTCCATGTAGAGATCATTTCCTTCACGAGTACGTTCACCTACTCCGCCAAATACGGATACGCCTCCATGAGCTTTGGCAATGTTGTTGATCAATTCCATGATGAGTACTGTTTTACCCACTCCAGCTCCCCCAAATAGTCCGATTTTTCCTCCACGGCGATAGGGGGCTAAAAGATCCACCACTTTAATTCCTGTTTCAAAGATTGATAATTTCGTATCTAACTGTATGAAGGCGGGTGCAGATCTATGAATAGGAGATGTTGTGCGAGTATCGACAGGACCTAAATTATCAACGGGCTCTCCAAGAACGTTGAAAATTCGTCCGAGAGTAGCTCCCCCGACTGGAACACTTAGAGGAGCTCCCGTGTCAATCACTTTCATTCCTCTCATCAGACCATCTGTAGCACTCATAGCTACAGCTCTCACTCGATTATTTCCTAATAATTGTTGTACTTCACAAGTTACATTAATTTGCTGACCGACAGTATCTCGACCCTGAATTACCAAAGCATTATAAATATTAGGCATCCTGCCCGGTGGAAAAATGACATCCAGTACTGGGCCAATAATTTGAGCAATACGCCCTAGGTTTTGTTCTTCAAGTGTAGAAAC